CATTTATCAAAGAATGACTCTGGTTATCAAATGATTGAACAACCGGGATCAATTTCCTTACGATACTTAGTTGACATTCATCAAAAGGATCTAATGAATTATGAGTTCAATAGATCCTGTTTAGCAGAAAGACGGATATTCCTTGCTCATTATCAGACAATCACTTATTCACAAACCTCGTGTGGGGCTAATAGTTTTCATTCCCCATCTCCTCATGGAAAACCCTTTTCGCTCCGCTTAGCCCTATCCCCTTCTAGAGGTATTTTAGTGATAGGTTCTATAGGAACTGGACGATCCTGTTTGGTCAAATACCTAGCGACAAACTCCTATGTTCCTTTCATTACGGTATTTCCGAACAAGTTCCTGGATGACAAGCCTAAGGGTTATCTTATTGATGATAGTGACGATATTGATGATAGTGACGATATCGATATTTATGATAGTGATGATGACCTTGATATTGATACGGAGCTGCTAACTATGTATATGACGCCGAAAATAGACCGATTTGATATCACCCTTCAATTCGAATTAGCAAAAGCAATGTCTCCTTGCATAATATGGATTCCAAACCTTCATGATCTGCATGTGAATGAGTCGAATTACTTATCCCTCGGTCTATTAGAGAACTATCTCTCCAGGGATTGTGAAAGATGTTCCACTGGAAAGATTCTTGTTATTGCTTCGACTCATATTCCCCAAAAAGTGGATCCCGCTCTAATAGCTCCGAATAAATTAAATACATGCATTAAGATACGAAGGCTTCTTCTTCCACAACAACGAAAGCACTTTTTCATTCTTTCATATACTAGGGGATTTCACTTGGAAAAGAAGATGTTCCATACTAACGGATTCGGGTCCATAACCATGGGTTCCAATGCGCGAGATCTTGTAGCACTTATCAATGAGGCCCTATCGATTAGTATTACACAGAAGAAATCCATTATAGAAACTAATACAATTAGATCAGCTCTTCATAGAAAAACTTGGGATTTTCGATCCCAGATAAGATCGGTTCAGGATCATGGGATCCTTTTCTATCAGATAGGAAGGGCTGTTACACAAAATGTACTTCTAAGTAATTGCCCCATAGATCCTATATCTATCTATATGAAGAAGAAATCATGTAAGGGAGGGGATTCTTATTTGTACAAATGGTACTTCGAACTTGGAACGAGCATGAAGAAATTAACGATACTTCTTTATCTTTTGAGTTGTTCTGCCGGATCGGTCGCTCAAGATCTTTGGTCTTCATCCAGACACGATGAAAAAAATTGGATCACTTCTTATGGATTCGTTGAGAATGATTCTGATCTAGTTCATGGCCTATTACTATTATTACTATTAGAAGTAGAAGGCGCTCTGGCTCTGGCGGGATCCTCACGGACAGAAAGATATTGCAGTCAGTTTGATGATAATCGAGTGACATTACTTCTTCGGTCCGAACCAAGGAATCAGTTAGATATGATGCAAAATGGATCTTGTTCTATCGTTGATCAGAGATTTCTATATGAAAAATACGAATCGGAGTTTGAAGAAGGGGAAGGGGCCCTCGATCCGCAACAGATAGAGGAGGATTTCTTCAATCACATAGTTTGGGCTCCTAGAATATGGCGCCCTTGTGGCAATCTATTTGATTGTATCGAAAGGCCCACTGAATTGGGATTTCCCTATTGGACTGGGTCATTTCGGGGCAAATGGATCATTTATCATAAAGAGGATGAGCTTCAAGAGAATGATTCGGAGTTCTTGCAGAGTGGAACCATGCAGTGCCAGACACGAGATAGATCTTCCAAAGAACAAGGCTTTTTTCGAACAAGCCAATTCATTTGGGACCCTGCGGATCCATTCTTTTCCCTATTCAAAGATCAGCCCTCTGTCTCTGTGTTTTCACGTCGAGAATTCTTTGCAGATGAAGAGATGTCAAAGGGGCTTATTGCTTCCCAAACAAATCCTCCTACATCTATATATAAACGCTGGTTCATCAAGAATACGCAAGAAAAGCACTTCGAATTGTTGATTCATCGCCAGAGATGGTTTAGAACCAATAGTTCATTATCTAATGGATCTTTCCGTTCTAATACTCTATCCGAGAGTTATCAGTATTTATCAAATCTGTTCCTATCTAACGGAACGCTATTGGATCAAATGACAAAGACATTGTTGAGAAAGAGATGGCTTTTCCCGGATGAAATGAAACATTTGATTCATGTAACAGGAGAAAGATTCCCCATTCCTTAGCCGTAAAGATATGTGCCCATGAAAAGGGGATTAAGTGGAACAGAATTGGCCGGATGGTAGAGTCGTGGAAACACTTGTTTCTTCCATCTTTTTGGCCTTAGCTCCATGGAACAATATGCTACTGCTGAAACATGGAAGAATTGAAATCTTAGATCACTATGTGTGGATGATATGAACTGCCTAAACAAGAATTCTTGAACGGCGAAAGAGCCTATTACTCGCTACATCAAACAATTTCTACTAATGAAACCATGTAAAT